AGAGTGAGACCAGAAATGGAATTGTAATAGAATACTTGGGCGGGTCGATAATATCATACAAGATATTTAAATGAAAAATGAAATACTGTACTGTGATTCGAAATATAGTTCTAAATCATTCAATTACTGAATTATTACTGTACTATATAAAATTAATTGGAAGAAAATCTTTCATAATTTGATTTTGAATTATCAACTTATACTTTTTTCTTCTTCGCTTCGAATCTTAAAATATAAAATAGAAGAGTTAAGTGAATAAAAAAAAACCAAAGGAGGTTCATGGCCAAGGGTAAAGATATACGAATAACTGTTATTTTGGAATGTAGCAGTTGTGATAAAAAGAATGTTAATAAGGAATCTAGGGGTATTTCTAGATATATTACTCAAAAGAATCGACACAATACACCTAGTCGATTGGAATTGAGAAAATTCTGTCCCTTTTGTTGCAAACATACGATTCACGTCGAGATAAAGAAATAGATAAAATAGATTGCTTGTGTGTCACCCTTAATAAGATAAATATAAATTATATTATATAACTATATAACAATCGATAAATAGCATATACAATCTATAAATAGCATATATTTCTTTATATAAGAAATAAATAAATATAAAATAATAATAGAAATAAAACAAATCCTTTTTTTTTTTAGAAATGGGATTTTCGGTATAGGAATAAAAAAACCATGGATAAATCTAAGCGACTCTTTGTTAAATCTAAGCAATCTTTTCGTAGGAGTTTGTCCCCGATCCAATCGGGGGATCGGATTGATTATAAAAACATGAGTTTACTTTATCGACTTATTAGTCAACAAGGAAAAATATTATCTAGACGCGTGAATAGATTAAGCTTAAAACAACAACGATTAATTACGATTGCTATAAAACAAGCTCGTATTTTATCTTTGTTACCTTTTGTTAATTCGTTACCTTTTGTTACTAATGGAAAAAAAAAATATGAAAAAAGCGAGTCGATCACGGGAACTCCTACTACTTTTCGAAAAAAAAAATATGAAAAAAGCGAGTCGATGACTAGAACTACTGTTCTAAAAAAAAAATAGAGTTACTCTTCAAGTAAATTAAATTTTTAATCGAAACTCAAATTCAATGCGGATTGATATTTTTTTTTTTTCGAAAAATACGACAATCCTATTGAGGATGTTCCGTTGTAAGAAAAAATATAAGTAGGTGAAGAAGAATAATTTTTTTGAGCGTGGTTCTTTATTTATTTTGATAACTTTGTCATATGAATTCTATTTTGTCATACAAATCTCTTTTATTTTATTTTATTCTACCACCTTCCCGGAGTTGAGTCTCCGGGGAATTTTTATTTTTTTATGATATGATCTCCTTGGCAATCATAAAAAGACAATTCCCCTTTAATATAGCTATTTGTGCAACTATTTTACGATTAAGAAGCAATTGACTCTTGTACAGATTATACATCAATCTACTATAAATACAGTATACGTTGTTTTTATTTTGGGCAATTATTGCGTTTATTCGACTGATCCACAAACTGCGAAAATCCCTTTTTTTCCTATCTCTATCCCGATTAGCCGAAACCAAAGCTTTTATTTTCTGTTGGGAAATAGTTCGAGTAAGTTTTGAGTGAGCTCCGCGAAAGCTTGATGTAAATAAACTCATTTTTGTCCTCCGTTTTCGAGCGATAGATCCTCGTTTAACTCTGGTCATTGAATAAATGAGACTTTGATGCTTTGATGAATAACTATTTTATTTTTTTCTTTCAGTTATTCTTTTATCCTTCCTAGTCGATTAATAACAAAATGGATTCTTCCAATGTATAAAATAAAAATTCCAATGGCTTTTGCTGCTATAACCTTCCCAACCACGATTTTTTTTTTGATTTTTTTATAAGTATTTAACCTCTTAATAAGAAATTCTATTGATACTAGGTATTCAAATAAAGCATAGTTAAAGTTAATTTAATAGAAATAGACAAAGAAATGGTGGGTTCCATCGTTTCTATGATAACTTGTTAAACGGTGAGGTCCTCTCTATACACCGGAGCCCCTTGTTTTATTGAATCCTGATTCAATCAATGTTATTGTGAACTTGTACAGTTCACACTTATGGGCTCTACCCATGAAATATCTAGTAATAGGTCTTTCACAACAAAATCTAGCTATACAGTAACGGTATTTAAGTATGAAGATTAGCTGGGTAGTTGACCCTCTTAGTCCGTTATTGCAAAATTTAGGGCATAATTTTTTATTTAAAATTGGATTTTTCCCGCTTAATGGATAACTATTTGTTACCGATGGGAAAGTATTTTTCATCTTAAATTACAAATTAAGGTGATTCGGTTTGCACCAATCGAAACCATAAATTTTATACACAATAGAATTATATATATAATTCTTATTAATAGACTAGATTTTTATATTTTAGTCTATGATCTAAACGAGTCGCACATACACCCTAGTACATGTTCCTCGGCGCTGAGGGCATCCCCGAAGAGCGGGAGATTTTGTTACATTTCGGATTGGCTGTCTTGTGTTTCTAATAAGTTGTTTTATAGTTGGCATGGTGAGTCATATATATATAATGAGCTGGTTTAGATCAATCCTAACCGGATAATTTTGAATTTTTTAGATTCTATAAAATCTGGTTGGTAAGGGAATTAAAGTCAAGAACAACTAAAAGAGTAAGAAATTAAAAAGTATTCCTGAACGGTAATACTTTTTAATTTCTTACTCTTTTGTAATTTCTTACTCATGATCTTACTCTTTTGTAATCCTTAGTTGTTTAAAAATTCAATTGAATGCTTAAACTTCTAATTAGAAGAAACTTTATCATGGTTTCGCGTTCTATTAGAACAAACGTTTCTTGTTCTATCGGGGTAGAATACTAAAACTTCTAATTAGAAGAAACTTTATATAGGTTTCTGGTTCTATTGGATACAAAAATAATATCTTGCTTAATATCTTGACTATTAAACTTGACTATTAAAGATTAAAGAGGATGAAAGTACATCCAATAGGGGATAAATTAGAAGACAATAGGGGATAAATTAGAAGACAATAGGGGATAAATTAGAAGAAGATAAACTCGATCGAATAGAGGATAAAGTTGATCCGAAACATTTTTATTTTTAACCACTCGCAACACCAATAGAGGTGAAAGCTTAGGAAAAACTTTTTTTTTTTAATTTTAAAACTAGACGATTTGGAGGTTGCGAGGAACCACCGGATGACATTGCTACCATAATAATTCTTTAATCTCCAACCATATCAACAATTCCGTGGGCTTGAGCTTCTTCTGCTGACATAAAACAATCCCTGTGCATGTCTTTGTATATCTGCCAGAAAGATTTGCCAGTTATTTGTACATAAAGATTTGTCATAGTTTTTCGCATTAGCAGTACTTCATGTGCTTCCATGTAACAATCTTCTGCTTGTCCCTCATACAAAGAACTAGCAGGTTGGTGTATCATTATCCTGAATCGAAATGGAAGAGTGAGAGTCTAACGGAATAGGAGTGTTTCCTAATCTTGGATTAAAGTAGGGCATATACAATTTTAAGCCGTACAGGCATGTTTTTTATATAGCATACGGCTCGGCTCTACTATAAATATGAAATCTATTTTCCATTGCAGAAATATATATAAAATATACCGGGTCTATCAGACCCAAATCAGTAATTAATCCAAAATATAATAATCACCTTTCTTTTTTGTTTGAGAATCTTTTTGAAAGAAAATGATGATTCCGTTGCTCTCTTATTTTTATTTCTATTTTCAGCAATCCAAAAGTTTCTTTTTTGTTTGCAAATTAATTTAAAATTAAATTAAAAAGAATTCATTGTTAAAAGTCTCTGCTATGAAAAATGAAAACAAAAAAGAATTCTGACACTAAAAATAGAGTATTAGAGTATTATAATTATAAAAATCGTAAATACGCCTTTTTCATACGACTCTTTCGATATATAATCTAATGGTTTTGAAAAAAAAAATTATTTTTGCATATCGAACTCGAAGTGCCATGCTTTTTTCACTTAATATTTGTTTAGGCATAGTTTTTTTTTTTTTCTTTCTCTAAAAATTAAGAAAAGTAAGAATCATTCGCGCCAAGCGTGAGGGAATGCTAAACGTTTGGTAATTTCTCCTCTGGCCAAAAGAAGAGATCCCATTGAAGCGGCTAATCCTACGCATACTGTCTGTACGTCTGCTTCTACAACTCCCATAATATCAAATAGGGCCATTCCAGATATTATCTCGCCGCCCGGAGAATTTATGAACAAAAACAAATCTTTGCTGCTGTCCTCTAAACTGAGATATACCATTAGACCAACAAGTTGATTTGATATTTCACTGTTGACCTCTTGACCTAAAAAAAGCAATCTTTGTTGATAAAGTCGATTGTATAAATCAATCCAAGATGCGTCATCATCTTCAGGAAGTTGAAAAGGTACTTTTGGAACACCAATTGGCATTAAATAGAAAAATATCTATCTATCTTCCTTTTCTTTAGAGTTGAGAACGTAAGGAGACCAAATGAGTTGATTTTGTTAAAAATTCTTTTTATTTATATTTCGGAGAGAACATAAATAAAAAAATAAGACTAAATGAATAAAGGAAAGTTTTGACGAATAGGTCCTTCTTGGATATGTCTGGATTCACTGATATAAACCACATATCCAATACAAACACTCATCAAAAAAAAGTAACCCCCCACCACCATTGCGTATTGTTACTTATCGGATATAGAATAGATCTGCTTCTTTTTGTTCCTACGAATAAAATGTTCCGTTATTACTAAAAAACTAGAACATTAATTCTTTAATGCGAGATAATTTACTAAAAGGGGAAGGTCCATAGGATAGTTTTTTACAGTGCAATAAAGTTACATAGTGTCTATTTTTTGTTGATATAAGAGGTATTTTCATGGGTTTGCCTTGGTATCGTGTTCATACCGTTGTATTAAATGATCCCGGCCGTTTACTTTCTGTCCATATAATGCATACAGCTCTGGTTG